CTAACAATAAGTAAAGTACTAACCTATTATTTCTTTCATTACCCCAAGCATGTCAATGTTAGCACTGATAGTACGTAAATGTAACTCGTTGTTCAAACTATTATTTAGAATTCTGAACGCCCCTTGTAAAGCTTGTTGGAAAACGTGTTGTTGGACTTGATTAATCACCCTTTGTTGTTCAAAAGAAATAGTTTCATTTTTGTAATTTTCTAATTGTTTCAAAGTTGCATAAGTGGAATTAATCAAATTCCACTTTTCTCGTTCTATCTCAGAGTATCCATTCACTCGAAACTGATCTGCTTCCATTTCAACTTTCCGTAAATAATACTTGGCTTTTTCCAACGGTTCGATAGCCTCTTCGCGTATTTTGTCTGAATTTCGAATCGTATTCAAAATCCGCTGTTTTCGATTATCTAATAAATCATTTAATAAAAGTGGACTATCTTTTTTTTTTCTATTCATTTCAAAAACGTCCATAATCCCCTCCCGAACCAAACATGAATCTTTCAATTCATTTGGCTCTCATGCTCAATTACTTCATGGAGAATTCCCATATCTTTTTTATGTAAAATGAGCCTATCCCTTCTTATTCATTCATATTAAAAAAAGATCGAAAAGGACTCTTCTGAAAAATATGTAATTATCAGCTCAGCAAAGTTGTTTCTTTTTTTTTCTTCCAATCCAAAAATTCCTATTATTTGATACTTTTATATTTATATATACATAGGTCATTGATCCAACAGTGTATCAAATAAAACAAATAAGGAGTTGACATACCTCTTAGTTTCCAATTTTCTCCAATATTCCAATAAGCGGTTAAAGTTATTTTATCGACATGAGTGTTCTATATCGAACAAAATTCCAACGATTCGTTTTGAAACCATTTATGTATTAACATACATAGTAGAAAAAATACTATTAGGAATAGGAAAGAGTACTATGTCGCATCTGCACTTCAAATAGCTTAGCTTTAACCATGTGAATAGTTTCAGCTTATTGTATTGATTGATAGAGAATCGAAGCAAAGTCAATTTACCAATAAATCACGAAATGCTATGGTTCTTCCATACTATTATTTATCAATTTATTCAGAAGTAATTCGCGAGATCATGCACCGTGCTTTCCTAATTTATAATGTGCAGCTGGTTGAATACAGCCTATTCTTGAAATAAACAACCCGCACACACTCTCTTTCCAAAAAAAATCAATACACCAAATACTACACTTAGATTTATTGGATTTGTTGCTAAAATATCGGTATTAAACCCGAAACCCCCGGCAAATGGCCAGTGACTTAAAGAAACGAACGAATTGCTTATATTTTTCATATGATCTCCTCTTACTTACTAGATAAACTAAAAAAATAGAAATAGTTCTAACCTTCACTTTTTATGTAATATTTCATTTTTATGTCTAAATACAAATGATACTTCTAAAATAAAAAGTTTCCGTTGGACTAAGAACGAGAGGGACAAAAATGAGTTGGTATGAAAATTTTACATCCTCAAATCAGTCCTTTCCATGGATTCGTTTTTTTATCAACGAATAAATATAAAATATGGGGGTGATATTTTGACATCATTCAAAAAAGTAAATAATAAGTCTAAGAAAATAAAATACATATAAGTTTTTTTTTCGATTTTTCTATTTCTAGTATTAAACAAAAGGATTCGCAAATAAAAGCGCTAATGCTACAACCAATCCATAAATTGTTAAAGCTTCCATAAAAGCCAGACTAAGTAATAAAGTACCTCGTATCTTACCCTCTGCTTCGGGCTGTCTTGCGATCCCCTCTACAGCTTGGCCCGCAGCGGTACCTTGACCCACTCCGGGTCCAATAGAAGAAAGCCCTACAGCCAATCCGGCAGCAATAACGGAAGCAGCAGAAATCAGTGGATTCATGAAAAATTCCTCGCAAAAAAAAATAGTTAATGATACATATAATCAACCAATTCATTATTCATTATTCCATCGCTAAGAAGATTTATCTAGCCAGTTGAAGTCACTAAGAATTTCCGAATTGAAGAAATAAGAACTACTTAGATATTTCCTTTTTCGTTTCTATCCACGGTTCTTTTTTTGTGAATTCATATGACTTTCGAACCACTTTTATTATTCTTTCTTACACAAAGGAAAGACTTCTAATGAAGTACCCGTATAAAGTATTCAGTAAATTTATAATATATAGTCAAGACCTACTATCACATATACATTACATACATTCACAAGAGTTTATTGGCTTAAGTGGAAAATATTATTTTTTCAATCTCTTTATTTTCTAAATCTCTAATGATGGCCCTCTAGTGATTCGCCTATATAAGCCGCAGCTAAAGTTGAAAAAATAAGAGCTTGAATACCACTTGTAAATAATCCAAGGAACATAACTGGTATAGGAATCACTGAAGGTACTAAAGAAACAAGAACAACAACAACTAATTCATCAGCTAATATATTGCCAAAAAGTCTAAAACTAAGTGATAGGGGTTTTGTGAAATCTTCTAAAATATTAATAGGTAAAAGGATTAGAGTTGGCTGAATGTATTTACTGAAATAACCCAATCCTTTTTTTGTAAGACCCGCATAGAAATATACCAATGAGGTGAGTAAAGCTAAAGCAACAGTAGTATTTATATCATTCGTGGGCGCAGCTAACTCTCCATGAGGTAACTGTATTATTTTCCAAGGTAAAAGAGCCCCCGACCAATTCGAAACAAAAATAAATAGAAACATAGTTCCAATAAAGGGAACCCAAGGGCCATATCCTTCTCCAATTTGAGTTTTACTCACGTCTCGAATGAATTCAAGGATATATTCGAAAAAATTCTGATCGGCAGTGGGAATGGTTTGTGGATTTCGAACAGCTACAGTGGCTGAAACTAATAAGATAGCAATGACAACCCAAGAAGTAATAAGTACTTGAGCATGGACTTGAAAACCTACTATTTGCCAATAGAAATGTTGGCCTACTTCCACATCGGATATATTGTATAACCCCTCCTTTAGGGTATTGGTTAGAGTATTGGTGAAACATAATAGAACATCCATATTGAACAAAAATCAAACTTTCAAAAGAATTATTTTGATTCAACTGCCTCTTTCTTAACTTGACTATGTGAATCATATTATTTTTTCGATTCAAGATATAGTAATTCTATCTTTTTTTTTCTTTACATTTATATATTCTTATATATCTATATATATATTCGTTTAGTATACTCATTTCGTATAAAGCTAAAACGACCTTCACAAATTGCGAATACTAATTTGTGAAGAACTAATCGGATTGAAGCTGTAGTATCATCATTTGACGGAATCGAAATATCCGCGAGATCGGGGTCACAATTTGTATCGATAAAACAAATCGTTGGAATTCCCAAAGCAATACATTCGCGAAGAGCCGTATATTCTTCTTGCTGATCAACGATGATTACAATATCAGGCAACCCCTCCATATATTTAATTCCACCCATATATGTTTGTAAATGAAATAATTGTCTCTTTAACACAGCCGCATCCCTTTTTGGAAGGTGTTCGAGTTTCCCCATCTGTTGTTCCGCTCTCAAATTCCTGAACCTATGAAGTCTCATTTCTGTAGTATACCAATTCGTTAACATCCCACCGAGCCATTTTTTATTAACATAATGACACTGAGCTCGTATTGCAGCCCATGCTACTGAATTAGCTACTTTATTCTTTGTACCAACAATTAAAAATTGTTTTTCTCTACTTGCTGCATCAAAAACCAAATCACAAGCTTTTGATAAAAACCGAGCAGTTATAGTAAGATTTGGGATATGAATACCGTTGCGCTTTCCAGAGATATAAGGTGCCATTCTAGGATTCCATTTTCTTGTACCATGACCAAAATGAACTCCTGACTCCATCATCTCTTCCAAATTGATGTTCCAATACCTTTTTGTCATTTCTCCTCACATTTCGTCTTTTTTTTTGTTTTTCAAAACAAAAAAAAAAGGAAGGACTGGAAAAAAATTGTTCCGAAGGAACCTTATCTTCTACCAAAAATGAACTGTTGGTTAATTCGTTTCTATTTTGAACTGACACAATTCGCGGAATTAGAAGGAAAAATCTATTCTTATTTTAAGAATCCTTAAATCCTATAAAAAATTTGTTCTGATATATCTTCTGAGAATCGTTTAAAATGGAATAATCAAAAAATATTCTGTGGTAGAACAAAAGATCTCCTATTTCCCCCCCGAATAGATTGGTTTTTTTGATTTTTGAGGGTTCTAAAGGAATGTTGTTATCTTGCCTTAAACGGTGCGCAAATCCTATGAATCCAGTCCCAGCAGGTATCATACTCCCCAGAACAACATTTTCTTTCAACCCTTTCAACCAATCGATACGACCCCGGAGAGAGGCTTTTGCTAAAACTCGAGCGGTTTCTTGAAAACTCGCTTCGGATATAAAACTTTGAGTGTTCAAAGCTGTTCTCGTTATTCCCAATAATATAACTTGATAACAAATGGCTTCTTCAAAAGCACGCCCCGTTCGCTTCGCTCGTAACAATCCAATCAACTCTCCAGGTAAAAAAACATTAGACATTCCATCTTCGGATACCACCACTTTTGATGTTATTTGATGGACAATCATCTCTATATGTTTATTATGAATTTGAACCCCCTGAGATCGATAAATTTCTTGGATCTTATGAACCAAAGAAATACGACTTTGTACTCTAGTTAGCTCAGCACCAATCAAGAAACCCCAAGGAATGCCAAGAATTCTTGTTATACGTTCGTTCCAACCCCTAACCCGCCTTTCCAGATTCATTGATATTGAATCAACCGAACGCACTTCTAAGACCTGTTCCACCTTTTGAAGACCCTGTGTTATATCACCAGATTTGGATTTTTCATATATAAATGTAACTAATGTATCTCCTTCGTAAAAGATTTCCCCATAATGGCCATGAACAGTTGCGCCGGGAGTGGCTAAATAAGGCTGAGCTGCTCTTATTACTACAGAACTCATTTGAACAATTAAGACTTGGCCGGATTTTGTGTGTGGTACATTTTTTGTTATACATACATTGTCACAAATAAACTGCCCAAGATTCATTATTGTGGATGTCTCCTCACAATAATAATTATAGTGGAGAAAATACCAATTCAAATGGAATAGATTCCAAATTCTGTTACTGCATATACCGATATTATTATAAATTATTCCATTTTCACCTATGAAATAAAATTGACGCACTTCAAAAATATTTTTTAAATTGTCAAGTTGCAAATAGTTAGTTACCAAGATCTGATTATGAGTTATGAAATAGTAAAAAAAATCCAAATTCACAATTGGAAGGGCTATTCCTACAGGTCCCAACGAATCAATTCTGGAATTCCTTTGAATGGTTTTTTTTTGATTTTTATATTTTACACCGTTGAAGAAACCTGTTCGAGAACAATCCGATGATGACAAAATTATCAAAGGTTTATATTCATTATTTCTATTCAAGAATGAAAACGTACGAATAGTTCCTTGATTTTGGCTAAGCGATTCTTGAATCTTTCTTGTCTTGTAATAAAAGGGATTGATATTGATGCGATCTGATCTATTATCAGAAATAAATCTTGAACCTGATGGATCATTTCTTTTTCCGGTATACGAAATAGGAGATTTCACTAAGTCAATTCTTATAAAATTGCGCATTAAACCCTTTGCTCTTACTTCAACAAGGGAAGTATAGGCCTGTTCTATCGAAAATGCTTTTTTGTCTTGGTTACAATTCAATACTAAACACGTCCGAAAGAATTGAATACTTATGCCAGAAAATCCTCCCAAAATGATGGGTTTACCCACGATAGAATTGACAACTTGAAGTTGAACATTATCCGCTTCCTGTAACCCATCTTGCGGGAAGAGTGTTGTTAAACTTATATCCCCCGCTGTTTCAGATATGACTACAGGTCGAACCAAAATAAAATACTTTTTCTTGGTAAAAGTAATCCGTTGGGCATAAACCCAATTTTGACGTTTTTTTTTGAATTCCTTGGACTTTGTTTTTCCAGGTCTTGGTGATATCAAGATGTCACTGTGGCGGAATATCTTATCGATTTTTACAGTATTGGTTTTTCCAGTAAAATAGATCTCGCCAGAAAAAATTGTTAATTCAATTTTTTTTTTGTTTATCTCTACTCGTACCAATCCACATGCACTGCTTCTTCTATTTAAAGTAATTCGTGTACCTATTCCAATGATACTACTGTTTCGTACCATTATGGAAGAAGATCGAGGTAAGATATGCACTTCCTCTGGAATGAAAAATAGTTTCTCTTTTTTGTTTTTTCCTTTACTAATACTAATTTTTTTAACTCCTCGATACTCAACCAAATCCTTTTTTTTAACGTGAGACGCTATAATAGTCTCATATTTATTAATTCCCGAATTATTTCTTTTGTATCTAGGATCGTCGAAATATGCAATAATTTTTTTTCTACGGAAAATAACATTTATGGATAGTTCAATCACTATACCCGAATGGGATATTAGTTCTTTTTCTCGTTTTGGAATTGATTGAAATGGGATGCAAAATCTGTTTTTACGCCTCTTTGCCAATAGATCATAATTTTTGGCGAGAATGAATGTATATAGGAGATTATAACGATCCGTGTATATGATTCGATTAAGTTCTGAATAATCAGGAATGCTCTCTTCTTTTTTACCAGAAAAATTAAAACTAAAGAATTTGTGTCTCACGTAATCATTAGTCACTGATAGGTTAGAAAAAAACTTTCGTTCGACAGAACGAGAATAAACCTTCATTTGATCTTGATCCTTGTGGAGCAAAAGGGGGGCTACGGTGGATCGGCACGGACCTCCCGATAATATCCATAAATTACTTGTTTTTGGTAAGAGATGAACATTACTATATGTAAATTCAGGTGCATGGTACACATCGGTACTCCAATGCATTTCTCCCTCTAAGTCAGAAGAAATATGTTTTCGAACCCTTTCTTTTAAATTCAAAGTGGATATTCCCGAATGAATCTCAGCAATCGCCTGTTCCGATTTTACATATTGATCATTTTGAACTAAAAGAAAACTTTTTGGTGGAACCTTCACGTTATGTATCAAATCGGAACTCTCAATAATTACATACAAATCGATATAACATAGAAAAGCAGGGTGTCCGTGACGTGTACGTGTGGGATGAACCAAATACTCATTGAATTTTATTTTTCCATTAGAGGGGGCCCGTACATGTCCTGCAGTCCCCCCTGTGAATACTCCACCGGTATGAAAAGTTCTTAATGTCAGTTGAGTACCCGGCTCTCCAATAGATTGACCCGCAATAATACCTACAGCTTCTCCTAATTCGACGAGGTCACCATGAGTAGGACTCCGACCATAACATAATCGACAGATCCAAGATGTACCTCTACACGTAAAGGGGGTTCGAATAAATATTGGTTGTCCTCGAAAGGTTCTTAATCGATTGGCAAGCCCAATTCCAATATCGTGATTACGGGCGGCAATACATCGAGAACCCGTATATATATCATCTGCTAATACACGACCAATTAATGTTTGGCTAAAAATTATTTCCAGCAGCATCCCTTTTCGAGGACTCACAGAAATACTTTGTATAGTTCCGCAATCCGTTCTACGTACAACAATGTGTTGAACTACTTCAACAAGTCTACGTGTGAGATATCCAGCATCTGATGTTCGTACAGCAGTATCGACAACTCCTTTTCGAGCTCCGTAGCAAGAAATAAGATATTCTGTTAACGAAAGGCCTTCGCATAAATTGCTTTGAATGGGTAAATCAATCATTTGTCCTTGGGGATCCGACATTAATCCTCTCATACCCACTAATTGATGTACCTGAGATGCATTTCCTCTAGCTCCCGAAAAAGACATTAAATGGACGGGATTAAGGGGATCAGTCATCCTAAAATTGGGATTCATTTCTTGTCGCAAATATTCACTTGTAATAGACCATATCTCAATAGATTGACGTAATTTTTCTACCGCGTGTATACTCCCAACATGATAGTTTTTTTCCAAAATGAAACTCTGTTTTTCAGCATCTTGGATTAGCCATCCTTTCGTGGGAACTGTTAAAAGATCATCAATTCCTAATGAAATAGATGTAGCAGTGGCTTGCTGAAAACCCATAGTTTTTACTTGATCTAAGATGTGTGATGTATATGCCATTCCGAAGTGATCCAGTAATCCGTTAATAAGTCGTTTCATGGCAGTTCCATCTATTATTTTATTGTGAAAGACCAAATTGACCCCTTCTGCCATAAGTACCTCTATATTCTGCTTAGTAGGATTCAACAATGGGTTTAAGTCGGTGATTCAAAAACTTCCTTTTATCGATTGTGATTCACGTGGAAGGGGAGGAACTATGATACTAGTTGAACCATTGAGACATGAACTTTCATCGGTATCTATAAAATTGCTTAGATTAAGTAACATATGATTAGGTACCCTATGAGCAGGCCCGAGAAAATCCTTGTATGGCCTCTTCGATTTCTCTATAAAGAGAAATATGACCAATAGTAGTTCGAATGTATATACAACGAATTTCTTTTTTTACACTTCTTACTTTTAGATAGTATTGGTAAATTTCATGATAAGTACCCAAGGATTCATAATGAACTTCGATAGGAGCTTCTCTTGAAGCAATAAAGTGTTGATCTAGTCGCCACCGAAGCCACAAAAGACTATCTATATCTACATTTCTTATTTTCTTCCGAGAAGTTCCAATTGCATCATAAGAATTAGAAAAGGAGTATTTTTTAATATATTTAGTATCATGATTTTTATTATCAACTCTTTCATTTTCATTTTGAGAGTTATAATTTTTGAAATTCCACGGGTTATACCGATTTGAACAAATAGTTCGGCTATTTATGATCGTTAATAAATAGAGTCCAATAAGCATATCTTGAGTTGGCACAGAAATGGGATCACCAATAGCTGGAGACAAGAGATTCATATGAGAAAACATAAGTAAACGAGCCTCCGCTTGAGACTCCAAAGATAAAGGCGCATGAACAGCCATTTGATCTCCATCAAAATCTGCATTGAATCCCTTACAAACTAATGGGTGTAAACAAATAGCGCGTCCTTCCACTAAAATGGGTTGGAATGCCTGTATGCCTAATCTATGCAGAGTAGGTGCTCTATTCAGCAATACAGGATGCCCTTGCATAACTTCCTGAAGTATTTCCCATACAATGGGTTCTTTGTCCCGAATTTTACTCTTCGCAACTCCTATGTTCGAAGCAAGATGTTGTTTAATTAGACCGCGAATTACAAATATCTGGAAAAGCTCGATTGCTATTTCGCTAGGTAATCCACATTGATGTAATGAAAGTGATGGACCTACGATAATAACGGAACGTCCTGAATAATCGACTCGTTTGCCAAGTAAAGTTTCACGAAATCTTCCCTCTTTTCCTTCAATTACACCAGAAAACGACTTATAAATTTTATTATGACCATCCCTCATTGGTTGTCCACGAATTCCATTATCAAGAAGTGTATCCACAGCTTCTTGTATTAACTTCTCCTGACACATTACTAATTCCCCCGGAGTAGACCTACTTGCTATTAATAGGTCATTAAGAGTATTGTTCCGATAGATAACTCTTCTATATAGTTCATTAATATCCGAACTCATTAGTTTACCTCCATCTATTTGAATGATCGGTCTTAGTTCGGGGGGCAGAACTGGTAATAGACACAAAATCATCCATTCTGGTTCGATATTCGTTCGAATAAAATATTTCGCTAATTCCATGCGTCTAACCAAAAAATCCTTTCTTCTGCCAACCTTTCGATCTTCCCATTCATTACCTGTGGACCCCTCTTTCCCTAATTCTTTCCATTCAAAAAATGAATAATCTATAAGAATTCGCAAATCCAGATCGGCTAATTGTTCTCGGATGGCCCTTGCTCCAGTAGAGATTTCGCGATTTCGAAATGTATCGAAGCCTTGGGTAGTAAAAAAAAAGGGGATGCTAGATTTCCAAGATTGAATTTCATATTCGAATGAACCTCGTAATCGTAAGAAAGTCGGTTTTTTCATTATAGACCTAGCAAAAGAAAAATTGGGATAGGATACTATAAGATCTCCCCCCCCTCAAAACCGGACGTGAAAGTTTCCTCTCATCCGGCTCAAGTAGTTATACCAAATATAGAAAGTGATTCTCGCGTTCAAATAAAAAAAAACCTTACAAATATACTTCTTACTCAAGTTTAAAACCATTTCGTTAATTCATTTTTCATTGACTTTTTTTTGACTTCGTTTAGAGTTTCGAACTTATATTTTCTGAATTCTTTATTCAAAAGTACGACATAAATAAAATAAAGTTTGACATTCTTGAGTATTCTACTTCCCTTCGAATCATGAATCTGCTTTAATTAAAGGAGTGTTTTCGAATTCAAAACGGATTTACTTGTTTATATATCGTTCTATTCGATCTTTTAGGTCCCAATATTTTAAATTGACTTCGACGATTATGCTACGATGTCCTTCAAGCCTCTACGCGATAGATAGGCTCTTATAACCATGAAAAATTTGCTTACTCAAACCAAAAATAAACATAATTTTGATTGTGGAATTTTACTTTAATATTAAAAAAAAAATAAGTTTTGTTTTAACGAAGTACAACTGGAGATTCCTATTTATTTGGATTTGTTACGGAATCAACCATAGATCAATCCCCTTTTTTGGAGTATTGAATACTCCAAAATTTTGAGCTTTATATTTTTTCCCTCCAAAAATCATGTCAGAATTGGGGCATCCCAAGTGGATTGAGTGGGATGACAGTTTATCATTTCGAATCTGTAAAATCTGGATTTCGATCAAATCACACATCGCAGTATACTAAACCTTCTAATTCTTTAATAGGTTTATCTAAAAGATTCGCAATATAACTAGGAAGACGTTTCAAATACCACACATGAGTGACTGGGCAAGCCAGTTTGATGTAGCCCATTTGATATCGTCGTGTTCTAGAATCTACAAATTCGACTCCACATTTTTGACAAAATTTTTGGTTTTCTTTTTCATCTTCGATTATTCTAAAATTTCCACAAGAACAAATTCCGCTTTTTATAGGCCCAAAGATTCTTTCACAAAATAATCCATCTTTTTCCGGTTTATTAGTTTTATAATGAAAAGTATGAGGTTTTGTCACCTCTCCAACTCTCTCTCCGTTCGATAATATTTTATTAGCCCAAGCGCTTATTTGTTGAGGAGAAACCGAGCCAACTCGGAGTTGTTGATGTTTATAACGATCGATCATAGAAGAAAAATAAAAATGCATTCCGATTCGATTAAACTTCCTTCCTAGTAATCCGGAAGTTCTTTTCAGATACAAGGAAATGATTCAGTTCCAGAGCTAAGGATCGTAGTTCTCGAACGAGTAATCGAAAAGATTCTGGAGCATCCTCAGGATTCGATATTGTTCTTCCAACGATGGTAGTACCAAGTGCCTCCTGCCGAGCTCTAATATGATCCGATTTATAAGTAAGCATCTCTTGTAAAATATGAGCAACCCCCAATCCTTCTAGAGCCCAAACCTCCATTTCTCCTACCCGTTGTCCCCCCCGCTTAGCCCTTCCTCTAAGGGGTTGTTGTGTAACAAGTGCGTAATGTCCGCTGGAACGTACATGTATTTTATCATCAACTTGATGAATTAATTTTAAAATATAAGGATTTCCTATGAGAACAGGTTGTTCAAAAGAATCCCCTGTTCTTCCATCAAATATTCGACTTTTTCCCGGATACTCGGGTTCAAATACCCATGGATTTACCCTTTGCCTACTGGCTTCATATAATTCAGAAAACACAAGTTTTCTCGAAGCATCTTGTTCATATCTCTCATCAAAAGCTCCTATGCGATAATGTCTGTCTAGCAGACTTCCTGCTAACCCGAGTGAGCATTCAAATATCTGTCCTACATTCATTCGTGAAGGTACCCCTAACGGGTTGAAGACCATATCAACAGGTCTTCCATCTTGTAAATAAGGCATATCTTGTCTCGGTAAAATTTTTGAAATGATACCTTTATTTCCATGCCTTCCGGCCACTTTATCACCGACTTTTATTTCGCGTTTCTGTAAAATATATACACAAATTGTTTCTGGATTATAATTAGAACCTCTCTTTCTCCAGCCCCATCTCACATCAATAACTCGACCTCTACCACCTGTAGGTAGTTTTAGACAAGTTTCTTTTGAAGTGGAAACTTGAATGCCAAGTATAGTGCGTAATAATTTATCTTCTGGGGCATACAACAATTCTTTCGCCACCTGAGGCGTTAATTTACCTACTAAAATATCGCCCGCCTCGACCCAAGATCCCAGCATCACAATTCCTTTTTTGTCTAAATTTCGAAGTAAATGAGATTCTAAATGCGGTATTTTAGTAGTGATCTTTTCGGGACCTTGTCTTGTCACATAAGTTTGAATTTCATATTTCTGTATGTGAAAAGACGTATAAATATCTTCATATACTAAACGCTCGCTAATGAGTACTGCATCTTCAAAATTATAACCATCCCATGACATATAAGCTACTAATACGTTTTTACCCAAAGCAAGTTCACCACCAACCGTTGCAGTGCTGTCAGCCAAAATATGTCCTCTTTTAATGCATTTATCCTTCCAAACTTTTGGTTTTTGAAACATACAAGTATTTTTGTTGGAACGTTGATACATAACTAATGAAATGCTGAAAGTCTCTACACTGTCTGATAAAAGGATCTTATCAGTATCGGTATAAATGATCTTACCCCCCCGTTCTGCTATAACGGTAACACCCGAATCTAGAGCCACTTGCCGTTCCAACCCAGTTCCAACAATGCACCTCTCGGACCTCGAAAGCGGAACCGCCTGTCGTTGCATATTAGAACTCATTAAAGTCCGATTTGCATCATTATGCTCGATAAAAGGAATAAGAGAAGCTCCAATAGAAAAATATTGGAAAGGAAAAATACTTCTAAGATGAACCTGTTCCCATGCAATAGTTAGGAATTCTTGACGGTATCGAGCCGGAACAACCTGTTCTTCCTGAATACTTCGATTCAATACCAAAGAATTTCCCGCCGTTACCATATAGTATTCATCCATACTTGATGATAAATAAATCATCTTTATTTTTTCAGAAATTTCATAAACATAAAATAGGCTTTCTAGAGATCCCCAACGACCAATCCTCGAATAAATTGCTAACGATCCAATAAGACCAACATTTATTCCTTCAGAAGTGTCAATTGGGCAAATACGTCCATAGTGACTAGGATGAATATCTCGTATTGGAAAACTAGCAGTTCGTTCTGTCAACCCCCCAGGGCCCAAATGGCTTGATTTTCTCCCATGAACTATTTGTGTCAATGGATTAGTTCGATCCAAAACTTGAGATAATGGGTGTAAACCGAAAAAAGATTCATAAGTGATTGTTAATGGAGTTGAGGTTACCAAATTCTGAGGGGTCGGTGTACATTTATACCTAATTGATCTACATATAGTCCCTTGAACAAAATTTTCTAAACGAACCAACGCCAATCCTAATTGATCTTGTAAGAGATCCGCTACAGAACGAATACGTTTATTTTTCAGATGATTCATATTGTCAAGTATACTCATTCCAAGTTTCATCCCAATCAAATGATCCGCAGCTGCCAATATATCTCGTGGTAATAAAAAGAAATTGTTTTGAGGTATATCAAGTTTCAGTCTCTGATTCATATTTCGTCGACCAATACTTCCTAATTCACACTTTTGTTGAAAGAATTTATGTTGTAATTCTTTACATAAGGATTCAGAAAATACTGGATCCCCACTTATACAAAAAAATTGTTGATAAAACTCCAAAATTGCACTTTCTTTTGACCCAATTCTTCTTTTCTCCTTTTCATTTAAATTTAAAAAAGACAAGAAAATTTCGGGGTAGCAAACATTTTCTAGAATTTGTCTTAGATGCGAACCCATAGCTGATGATAGAACTAGAATAGATATTTTTTGTTTCCTACTCACACGAGCCCATATCCTTTCCTTTTTATCAATCTCTAATTCTGATCTTCCTCCCCAATCTGATATTATAGTAGCGGTATAGGCCGAAATCCCATTATGGTCTAACTCTGACCGGTAATAAATACCTGGGCTTTGCAATATTTGATTGATCACAATTCTGTATATTCCATTTACTATAGAATTTCCCAGAGAATTCATTAGAGGAATGTTTCCAATAAAAATGGTTTGTTCTTTTATATCCCTACTGGTTTTCCAAATTAATCCTGAATATACATATAATTCAGAAGAATATGTGAGTGATTCATACACAGCATCCCTCTCTTTTATCAACGGTTCCACTAATTGATATGTTTCCACAAATAATTGAAATTCAATTTCTTGATCCGCATCTTCAATTTTGGGAAACTTATAAAGTTTTTCCATCAAGCCCTGATCAATGAACCTACAAAATCCTTCAAATTGTATCTGATTCAACCCCGGTATTGTAGACATTCCCTCATTTCCATCCCAGAGCATTTTTAATTTACCATTTCTTTTATTGAAAAAATCCCATTCCATTATAGCTCATTGCTAGATCGAGTCTTATATGACTCGATCTAGCGTGGAATTTTTATTCTGTTTACAGAATCACATGAAATTTTACTCAACCAACCCCATGAAATGGGCATGTATGAAATACGTATGAACAGAATAAATAAAGAGAATTTTGGACTCCAATTAAACCTGCAACAAATACAAATAAAATTGATAAAACATTCCTAGAAATGTAATTCTGTACCACGTAGACTTAATGATAAGAATTCTATATTATTGGTAAAACAGGATTCGATCCGTTTTAAAGATAATCCAGAAACAATATAGACTTCGTTTTTTAGCTTAGGCATTTTTAAAAATTCTAAAAAATGCATCGAATAGAATTGAAGTCCATATATAGATACTAGGTGTCGATAATATCTATATATCTCTCTCCGTATTTATTTTTATGGACGGTTTTTTCAGCCCCAGTAACGTTTTATCAAAATGTTGATTCTCTATTCAACGTCAATGAAAAATGAAAGCACAATAATTTTTTTAGAATATCAATATTATATTCATTTTTAGATTTAGATAAGATATCCGATTACCATTCCGATTACCATAGAATCATTTTTAGGTTGACATAGATTCTTAAATTAGGAATATATCAAGTAAAAATTTCTTGGGTCATTTTGTGTCATAGAAAAAGGGGGGATTCAAGATACAATACAAATTTATATTGTATCATTTTGGCGGCATGGCCGAGTGGTAAGGCGCGGGACTGCAAATCCCTTTTCCCCAGTTCAAATCCGGGTGTCGCCTGATCAACAAAAGACCCGAAATCCCCCAATTCTGTTCTGATGATATAATTCGTCAAATTGTTCATCAGCAGAAACAGATAACAATATTGTCTAGGAACTTTTGAGAAATTTATTTGGCGAATTTTTCAATTTAATATAAATATTGAGTCAGTACCCTTCTTTGACTCTGTTCTATTGATTACACTATTATTATATAGTAAATTAAAATGTATATTCATATTAGTAAACAATACTGAAATCAACTCGAAATACAATAGGAGACATAATTCACATGGATATAGTAAGTATCGCTTGGGCTGCTTTAATGGTAGTCTTTACATTTTCCCTTTCACTTGTAGTATGGGGAAGAAATGGACTCTAAAGGGAAAAGGTACTCGTAATTGAGTTGGGGAATCAAACTGTATCAATTTTTTGTATGTTAAATATGAAATAAAACGATCGTTTTTTAAAAATTCCATTCGATTCTTATTCTAGTTTGGATTCAAGTAGAATAATGTATTCAATTAAATGTATTATATGAATAATACACCTTTTCAATTAAACAAATATTTCAATGTTCATATTTTTTTTTCTATTTCGATGAACCGGCTCGACTCTTACTAAAACTCGATAATGAAGAAATACCCTCTTTCTTTTTATTTGTTTACCTTTTTTTGTTTCAACGATCCGTTTTGGTATTGGTATTAAAATATGGTGGGTGGACAACGAAATACTATGTTTTATATCGATCCATTTCATATTACATGATTCGAGAGTTAACAGTGGCCCCCTGCCCCCTCTCTAAATAAATTTTAAAAAGCCACTCCTGGAATCGTTTGTCAACAGCCCAATCCTTCTTAATAATTTGATATCATTCTATTTTTGTTTTGGAAAAAGAATAATATATCTAGGAATTTCGGAATTAGAGTCATGTGAGTCATAATTTGATTTCAATTATTACAACTTGTATCTTTATACTTTATATTATATAATATACTATATACTACAGTATAACTTTATACATTCGAAATACATTATAATTACACTACAAGTAAGTTATAGTATGGTAGAAAGAAGAATTCATATATTTCTTTCTATCATACTGTCGAGTAGCATAAAATATCACGGATTCGAGTTCACCTTAGTGAAGAACTAAGAAGTCAAGTTTTATTCAAATTAATCATTTTGAAAAATCATTTTGACTAGCCGTTTTTACATAAAGGATAAGTAAAAAAGCAGTAGGAACTAAAATGAACAGTATAGTCGCAATAAATGCAAGAATGTTTACTTCCATAATTTCATAGTATTTTTTTTACTTTTCAATAAATAACTCGGGATTGAATCCCATAGAGATGAGAAACCTTTCGGTCATAATCAATTCAATGGAATGAAAATACAAATTACATCTCTATGATATTGAATCGGATCAATATCATGAATAACAATATCTAAACTCCCCTCTCAAATCGATTTTTCATCATGAATCGGATAATCAAAATTGGATATGTTTCGTGCGAACACATATCCAATTTATTTATAATTAAAGGGTCGGGCGACCCAATCGAATAAAACTCCTTTACTATTCCTAATCCACATACGACTCCCTACCATCAATCGGTATTAGTTGAAATAATTTTCCATATTTATTTGTTTTTCTTATCAAATCAAGATTTCCCGTTGGAAACGAATTCGTCCCTTCCCCCCACAGAAACTGGAAATGATTTATTGGCTTCGTCGGGACTGACGGGGCTCGAACCCGCAGCTTCCGCCTTGACAGGGCGGTGCTCTAACCAGTTGAACTACAATCCCAAGAAATACAACATAAATGAAATATTCTTATGATTTCACTTTAACTATTTCATTAGAATCACTGTGTTGTCAAAAAAAAAATACGAATATGTATATCCACGTAAATGCACTTTTAAGTTAATGAGAGCGGCAGAGATTAATTGATTGGTAATCCTTTCGTTACTGGTAATTTTAAAGAAATTTTTTTTTTAATTTTTTTATTTATTATACTTAATACTTAAAAATCGAGATATGAATATAGATTAGTACCAAGACCAAAATTTTCGAATTTGTGTAAACAAATAAAAATAAAATATCGAAAGGGAGATAACGAAAAAATGTAACTATTTTTTTGATTCCTCTGGATCAGGTACATTTCTAAAAGACAAATGGATTCTATTATCTCATGATGGATCAACGAATTGTTGGGTCGAGCCGGATTTGAACCAGCGTAGACAAATTGCCAACGAATTTACAGTCCGCCCCCATTAACCACTCGGGCATCGACCCAGAAAAAACCCTTAGGCTTATTTATAATCATAATCCACAATCAACTTCCTTTTAGTACCCTACCCCCAGGGGAAGTCGAATCCCCGCTGCCTCCTTGAAAGAGAGATGTCCTGAACCACTAGACGATGGGGGCATACCTACGCGACCTACATCATACTACGAACATAGTATAAACAGTTTTTTGAAATTGTCAACGTATTGATAATGAGAAATGGTATCTAACGTATCTTTGCTGATTCCATAGAATTTTTTTATTCGTCATTCAAAAATAATTGAAATTGCATTTTCTATATTTAGTAAACAAAAAATAAACATAATAATACAGAGACCCCTTTCGGTAACGAGTTTGTCTTCCAAAAATTAGGTGTAGTACAAATTGCATTGATATTTTTTATACACTATCCCACTCACCCAGTCAATCAAACGGCTCATTCTAACTAAATGGGCTATTCACTTGAGTGTATGTACTTCTCAATTAAAATTAATCTATATATTAAAATTAAATAAATATAGATTAATTTAATGTATGTATATAATTATATACATACATTAACTCATTCCGAAATTGAAGGGAAGAGGGGCCCCTTTAACTCAGTGGTAGAGTAACGCCGTGGTAAGGCGTAAGTCATCGGTTCAAATCCGATAAGGGGCTTTTTTGTTTATAAAATTGGAGTTCAGTACTATTAGTATTCATAAACAGAATAAAAAGATTCGAAATTAACAAAAAAATTAAGTGGACTTGACTCGTTGAATCAGAGTTATATGAACTATTTTGATATTCAAATTCGATAGAGATGAAATTGGATACAAAACTTTTTTTCTATTTCTTTGGACTCCAAAAAAATTGATCGATATTTACGATTCAATTTTCTTGTTACTAGTTTTTACCTAGTCAAAATAGCGCTTCCATATATTATAAACGTAAACGTCTATTCCAAATCACAACATCAATCAGAGCCATGTTTCAATATCTTTCTTTAACTTAAGAACAAGATTCGTTTCTATCTACTAGAAAAGATTTAGATATATTATATATCCTACCGCGGTTTCGGGTAATCAGAAATCTCGGTGTATTCGGTATTTTTGTTCCGATACTATCATGTTATAGTGGGGCTACGAGAAAGGGTTGTCATTCTCAATCTCCTACCTGTTTCCTATTTTTTCCAATACAATAAACTAAAAAAATAGAAAACAAAATTCTGACCAATATCGATATAAAAGATAAAAAAAAATAGAGGTGTTTTTACTGCTTCGGCCTGTAAAACGAAATACTTCTGATGAATTTTATATGAATCGAAAAGGAATGGGAAATCGAACAAAGAGCGCAATAAAAGGAAAAGGAATAGGATTTTAAAATATAAAATATATAATACTGTATAGTAATTTAGTCTATATAAAATTTTAATAATCTATAAAATACAAAAAAATACAAATGTATATTGTTTTCTTAATCTCATGAACAAGATAAATTAGTTGATGGAACGAGAGAATAGGTCTGATAAAATTTTTTTGTATCTTCGAAACCCGTTGGAAAAGGCATTTTACGAGAAATCAAATCATACATAAATGGTCAAATGCCCCGAAATGCTATGCTATAAGGTGTTCGGAAATGGTTGAAGTAGTCGAATAGGAGGATCGATCACTATGACTATAGCCCTTGGTAAATTTACCAAAGACGAAAAAGATTTATTTGATAGTATGGATGACTGGTTACGAAGAGACCGTTTTGTTTTTGTAGGTTGGTCCGGTTTATTGCTCTTTCCTTGCGCCTATTTCGCTTTAGGAGGTTGGTTCACAGGTACAACCTTTATCACTTCGTGGTATACCCATGGATTGGCCAGCTCCTATTTGGAAGGCTGTAACTTCTTAACAGCCGCCGTTTCCACTCCTGCTAATAGTTTAGCACACTCTTTGTTGTTACTCTGGGGCCCTGAAGCACAGGGGGACTTTACTCGGTGGTGTCAATTAGGCGGTCTGTGGACTTTTGTTGCTTTACATGGTGCTTTCGGACTAATAGGTTTCATGTTGCGTCAATTCGAACTTGCTCGATCTGTTCAATTACGACCTTATAATGCAATCGCATTCTCCGCTCCAATTGCTGTTTTTGTTTCTGTATTTCTGATTTATCCGCTTGGTCAGTCTGGTTGGTTCTTTGCACCAAGTTTTGGTGTAGCAGCCATATTTCGATTCATCCTATTTTTTCAAGGGTTTCATAATTGGACGTTAAACCCATTTCATATGATGGGAGTTGCCGGTGTATTGGGTGCTGCTCTGTTATGCGCTATTCATGGTGCTACCGTCGAAAATACTTTATTTGAAGACGGTGATGGTGCAAACACATTTCGTGCTTTTAACCCCACCCAAGCC